TTGATGGGTTTCTGTAGATCAGATATTAGTCAAACCCTTTAGTTTATATATTTAAATTCGAAAATCCCACTCTATTTATTTTCGGATCTTATACAAATTGAATTTTTTTTTTCACTAGTTGTTGTGCGTAAAAAAAGATTATGCTAAACTTCGAAAAACTAGAAACTAAACATAAGAATCTTTGACGAACAGAATCAAGAATAATTATTATTTCGACACAAGAAAAGAATTTTATACGTCCCTTTCTTGTGTCGAAGACTAGGAAAACGACTAATCCTTCCTAACAAAATAGGTTCCCCTCATTTATTCTTTACTTTTCTATTTTCCGCTTATTTTATTTTATGTTTAGTATCTAGTCAATTTTTTCTATTTGAATAGAAAATCAGTGATGCAGTATATTCCATTTTAATATGACTGATCACACCACTACAATTTGGAAACAAAGAAAAGGTAAATTGAAAAACTTTTATTTCCAATATACATACTTTCATCAGTGCTGTGTACAAGTAATTACTTATAGCTAGTAGAAAAAAGAATATAAACAAGTAAACAAAAGACTTTGCATTCTTTTTTTATTATATATAACCTAATTTCCAACAAGAATTTTGGCCTTTTTCCACGAACTTGATGTTCATAAATTCAAGGACCTAGAAATTCATTTCGGACAATTGCACTTTCTCAAACTGTTTCTTTTTAAGAACCAAAAAGATTTGTGCCAAAATCACAGATGCCAAGAAGAACAAAAGACCTTGAACACGTAATGGATCTTGAAGTACTATTTCTGCCTCTCCCTGACCAAATCCCCCCACATTAGGATTACTTGTTAATGGTTGATCAAGTTTGATAGACTCACTCTCTGAAACAAGAAGTTCGGGTCCTGGAGGAATAATATCAACCACTTGACGCCCGTCTGATGGATCCCCTATAGTTATTTCATATCCCCCTTTTTCCTTTCGTATAATTTTCGTTACTATACCTGCTGCTGTAGCATTATAAACCGTATTATTACTCTTGCTCCCGTCCGGATAAATCTGCCCCCGCCCTCTGTTTCCACCTACATATATGGGATATTTTAAGAAGTGAGCATCTTTCTTAGTTGCAGGGTCGGGAGAAAGAATAGGAAAGGTAATTTCACTATATTTCTGACCCGGAACAGGACCTATCACAATAATATTTTTTTTAGTAGGGCGATAACTCTGAAAAGACAGATTTCCTATCTTTTCTTTCATCTCGGGCGAAATACGATCGGGGGGGGCTAATTCAAACCCTTCAGGTAAAATCAGAACAGCCCCTACATTCAAACCACCCTTTTTCCCATTAGCAAGAACTTGTTTCACTTGGATATCATAAGGAATTCGAACAACTGCCTCAAATACAGTATCAGGAAGTACCGCTTGTGGAACCTCAATATCCACAGGCTTATTAGCTAAATGGCAATTGGCACATACAATACGCCCAGTTGCTTCTCGTGGATTTTCATAACCCTGTTGTGCAAAAATGGGATATGCATTTGAAATGTATGTCCGAGTTATTATGTATATCACGAGGGATACGGAAATAGATCGAGTAATCTGTTCCTTTATCCAAGAAAGGGTAGTTCTAGTTTGCATGGTCCAATCATTGATCCCGAAAATTTCTACAATAAATTAGGTAGGTCGCTAGTCTAGTTCCCTATCCACGATTCCGCTCTTTACTAAACTAATTTCACTGCAATATAGGAAAATCCCCCTAGATTGCTAGAACTAGGAAGTATTATTTTGAATGCGCTTTTCCTATGTTAAACAGTAACAAACATTAGAATTGGATTAAGATTACAGTGGACCATTTTTCAATCATTCATTGAATGATAAATCACTACAAGTGACGGAGATATACGATTTAAATACCGGAAAATCCAATATTTGAAAATTGTATCTATAATGACTGGAAAAGTGGAAACAAGCCCAGATATAATTTGATCATTATAAGAAAACCCAAAATCTTTGTACACAAAGCTAAGCAGAAATTCCCAACCGTGGGGTGAATGGAATCCGATACATAAATCGGTTAATAAAAGAATAGAAAAAGCTTTGATTGTGTCACTTAAGTTATATAAGAATTCCTGAACCCAAGAGTTAAAAAGAATAAGTTCTTTATTACCCAGAAGAGAATAACCACTTAGAATAACAAAATAGGTTAGATTTGTCGAGAAGTGTAAAATCGTATGAATATGATTCTCATTATGCATCTTGATCAATTGGATTGTTTCTTTTTGGATCCCTATACTCAATTTTTGAGTATGGGTCTCCGAAAATTCCTTTATCATTTCTTCCACCAAGAAAAGTTCCTTTAATTCTATGAATTTTTCTAGAATGCTCTTTTCTTGAATCTGATTCAAAAAAATTTCATATTTCCTAGTATTCCACCAATTTGTAATCCAAGATTCCATACTTTTTTGAAATAAAAGAGAGATCAACCCGGGCAAAAATACTATAAATGCAAGATATATAAGGGGAGTCGATTCTTTCTTTTTTGACATTTTTTTTTCATTTTTGAATTATTAATGAAGCCACCCTATTCATCGATTCTATGTGATCTACTCTTTCGATCAAGCGTGAGTTCTATTACAAGATATGAATCCCCCCTTTTTTTGTGATTCAGTGTTTAGTTTAGCCCCTGACCCTACAAAGAATACAGAAATAGAATAAGACCGTTTCGAATTTGAATAAAGAAATACTCATTTTTTTTTTCAGATATTTTAATTAGTTAAATTTGAAATAGTTTCCCCCTTACGATGGATACCCGAACGAGCGAATTCAAATTAGCCAATCCTAGTTCAAGACGAAATAAACCCCCTGAGCCCAAGACTAGTTGAAAAAATTATGAAAAACAGTGTGATGATCAAAAAATAATGGCAAAACAAGACCAAATTCCGGTGATTTGTTATTTTTTTTGGTACTTAATTAAGTTTCGCGGATTTACATACTACGTTTTGCGGACAAAGTAGTTTTGTTTTATGGCTGTTCTATAATAATATATGTATGATCCGGTTTGACTACAATGAGTGCTCTTATATTATAAAAAAAGAAAAAAAGAGGATTCACAAGCTTTTTCCTTTTGATGAGAAAACGTTTAGTTAGTTTATTTTTCAAAAAATTTCAATAGGTACGCGCAAGAAATAGGCCAATTCAGCAGCTTTTTGTTCAATTTCGCGTGGAGTCAAATTCTCATCAGTACGAGTCAAGGGAATGTCCCCCTGGCCGCGGATTTCCATATAAAGAACACGGCGGGCATAAATACCCTCTTTAACTTCTATTCTTATGGACTGAATATCTTTCATAAGGAATCGGAGGAAAATACGACGATTCTTTCCAGGAAATCCCCAACGAAAAATACACACTATTCCTCCTTTTCTATCGAATCGATCATAACCACTACCCACATTCCACGCAATTGTGCACCACAAATAAGAACTAATAAAAAGACCCGCGATACCGTAGAAAGACATCACGATCCCTTGTGGAAAAAAAGATATTTGATGATATGGAAATAAAGATATCAAATTCCTACCAAGATAACTGGAAGTTCCAACCAATAAAAATCCTACTGAACCTAAAAAAAGGATACAGGCCCAACCGAAATTACTTATTTTTCGAGACCCTGTTATAAGTTCTATCCATATATGTTCTGATCGCCAACTCATACTAGATCCAGTTGTATTTTATTGGAAGTGAAAGAATAAACAAAATCCATTTGACTTTACTCTTTTTGTTTCCGAAGGAACTCTCATCAACTAGCCTTATTCTAATGTGAATCTTTAGGAGGCTTCGGAAGAAGCCGCACCTTATATAATATTATACTAAATAGATATCTTTATTATGATCTAAACCTAAATCTTGAAAAAAATCAATGAGAGTTCATCCCATCGGATCTAAAAAATCTTGTTTTTTTGAATATGAAGAAATAACGAAGCCATTGCCATTGCCGGAAAAACTAGGCCCACTAAGGGCACAAAAATAGAGGGTAAGTTAAGAGTTGTCATAGAATGGATACCTCGATTTACTATTTGTACCTGTTATATATTGTTATAATTGTTATATAAGGTATTTAAGAATAGAATAATTCTATTTGGAAGAAATTAGACTCTAAGATAAGTGAATATATATATATAATAATTGAGTATAGAGTAAGTGCAAAGAGGATAGAACTAACTAACTAAATGGGCTTCGCTTTTTTTAGCTTTCTACATAAACTATATGACTGATCCAACAGGGGTTATTAGTAATAATGACGATTCTCGGTAAATTAGAGAAGGATGCAAGACTCTAATAGAGACAATTTTTTCTATATACACTATATACATAAGTATAAGGAGAGTATGCAAATTTTTGCCTTCCCCGAAATTCGCGAAAGGCAAAAGTCGCACTTTTGTCTTGTTTGTTGATAGAGACTGGCGTTATGATTACTAATCATCAATATGACTAAAAAAGGATATCGCAAAAAATTAGGAAACTTTTGATTCTCTCTTGATTCGCTCTACAATTGGATCTTATGTCACCAAAGAAAACTGAACTTTTCCTATTTTCATTTTCATTCCAATAAACTAATTGAACCTAACATTCTACTTGTTTATTTTTTATTTTTTTTTTCAAGGGAAAAAAAGCGTGGAGTTGCAATAACTCACTCAAAACACCTTGTAAAGGATTACGTGGTACAATTGGGTCGAATAAACCCTTTTGGAATAAATATTCAGCGGCTTGTGAACCTTCCGGTACTGTCTTATTTAATGTTTGTTCAATTACTCGTTTACCCGCAAATGCAATATAGGCATTGGGTTCAGCAATAATGATATCCCCCAACATACCAAAACTCGCTGTCACCCCACCAGTAGTTGGAGATGTAAGGATTGATACATAGAATAACTTTTTATTTAATTGATAATCATATAAAGCAGAAGAGATTTTAGCCATTTGCATCAAGCTCAAACTCCCTTCTTGCATCCGTGCTCCTCCGGAAGCACA